TTAAAAATAAGCTAAATTAAGCTTTTGGGTTCATACCCCAAATATAAAGGAAACCCCTTTTTTTTAAATTAATAAAGTGCCTGAAAAAGGATTATTCTGATAGGATAAATCATGTAATTAAAATTACCTTTATTATATTTTATAGAATTAAACTATATCTAATAGAATCAAAATCTATTGTGCATCTTACACTAAAATATATTTTTAAATAAAAATGAATTTTTAATTCAAATAAATTACGATTATTTTAAATTAATTATAATTTTAATACAAATAAAATATTTTTTTATTTTATTCTTTTTTTTAGAACTATAATTTCAATCTCATCAAACTCTTGATTAGGATGTTGAATTGGGTTAGAAATTAACTTACTTAGATTTATCCCCCTTATTTCTAATGTTAATAATTTATTAATAACTGAAGCATCTTTAAAATATTTTTTAGTTCAATCAATTGCTTCAATTAATTTATTATTTTTTATTTTAATAAAAATATTTTTTTTAAAAAACTTTGAATTTAATAAAATTTATATAATTTTATTAAATTTACCATTATTAATAAAAATAGGGTCTGCCCCTTTTCATTTTTGATTCCCCAATATTATAGAAGGATTATCTTGATTAAATTGTTTTATTTTAATAACATGACAAAAAATTACCCCCATAATTTTATTATCATATTATTTTTTTAATAACTTTTTAATTTTTATTATAATCATAAATTCTATTATTGGAGCATTAGGAGGAATTAATCAAATTTCTTTACGTAAATTAATAGCATTTTCATCTATTAATAATTTAAGATGAATAATTGCTTCTATTATAATTAGAGAAAATATATGATTAATATACTTTTTAATTTACTCTTTAATTAATTTATTAATATGTATGATATTTTTTATATTAAATATTTTTTATATCAATCAAATATTTTTTTCTAATATTAAATTAATTATTAAATTAACAATAATATTTAATTTATTATCATTAGGGGGATTACCTCCATTTTTAGGATTTTTCCCTAAATGAATAATCATTAACTACTTAATTATTAATAAATTTTTTATTCTAACTTTTATTTTTATTATAATAAGATTAATTATATTATTTTTTTACATTCGTATAACTTATTCATCTTTTATTTTAAATTATATTAAATTAAAATGATTTAAAATTAAAATAAAAAATTCATTTTTTTCTTTATTTAATATTATTTACATTTTTTCCATATTAGGATTACCTTTAAGAACCTTATTATTTTATTTTTAAGGTTTTAAGTTAAATAAACTAATAGTCTTCAAAATTATAAATAAAGAAATTCTTTAAGCCTTAATAATTTTTATTATTCCTTAAAATTTGCAATTTTATATCATTATTGAATATAAGACTTAAATTTTCATAAAATTTTAATAAAAGAGAAATATAATCTCGTTAATAAATTTACAATTTACCGCTTAAACTCAGCCATTTTATTAAGCGAAAATGAATATACTCAACAAATCATAAAGATATTGGAACATTATATTTTTTATTTGGAATTTGATCAGGAATATTAGGAACTTCACTAAGTTTATTAATTCGTGCAGAATTAGGAAACCCAGGATCTTTAATTGGAGATGATCAAATCTATAATACAATTGTGACCGCTCATGCATTTATTATAATTTTCTTTATAGTTATACCTATTGTTATTGGAGGATTCGGAAATTGACTTATCCCATTAATATTAGGAGCTCCTGATATAGCTTTTCCTCGAATAAATAATATAAGATTTTGACTACTTCCCCCCTCATTAACCTTATTAATTTCCAGAAAAATTGTTGAAAATGGAGCAGGTACTGGATGAACTGTTTATCCCCCTTTATCTTCAAATATCGCTCATAGAGGAAGATCTGTCGATTTAGCTATTTTTTCTCTTCATTTAGCCGGTATTTCTTCAATTTTAGGGGCAATTAATTTTATTACGACTATTATTAATATAAAAAGAAATGGAATGTCATTTGATCGTATACCTTTATTTGTTTGAGCTGTAGGAATTACAGCTATTTTATTATTACTATCTTTACCAGTTTTAGCAGGAGCTATTACTATATTATTAACAGATCGAAACTTAAATACTTCCTTCTTTGATCCTGCAGGAGGGGGAGATCCTATTTTATACCAACATTTATTTTGATTTTTTGGTCACCCTGAAGTTTATATTTTAATTTTACCTGGATTTGGTATAATTTCTCATATTATTTCTCAAGAAAGAGGAAAAAAAGAAACTTTTGGTTGTTTAGGTATAATTTATGCTATAATGGCTATTGGATTATTAGGATTTGTAGTTTGAGCTCATCATATATTTACAGTCGGTATAGATATTGATACCCGAGCTTATTTTACTTCAGCAACTATAATTATTGCAGTACCTACAGGAATTAAAATTTTTAGATGATTAGCTACTTTACATGGAACTCAAATCAATTATAGACCTTCTATTTTATGAAGATTAGGATTTGTATTTTTATTCACAGTTGGAGGATTAACTGGAGTAATTTTAGCAAATTCATCAATTGATGTTTCTTTACATGATACTTATTATGTAGTAGCTCATTTTCATTATGTATTATCTATAGGAGCTGTATTTGCTATTATAGCTGGATTTATTCATTGATACCCTTTATTTACTGGTTTAACATTAAACCCATATTTATTAAAAATTCAATTTTTTACTATATTTATTGGAGTAAATTTAACATTTTTCCCTCAACATTTTTTAGGATTAGCAGGAATACCTCGACGATACTCAGATTATCCAGATGCTTATACTTCTTGAAATATTATTTCATCTTTAGGATCTTACATTTCTCTATTAGCAGTAATATTAATATTAATTATTATTTGAGAATCATTTATTAATCAACGTATTACTTTATTTTCACTAAATATACCATCATCAATTGAATGATACCAAAATTTTCCCCCTGCAGAACATTCATTTAATGAACTTCCTATTTTAAGAAATTTCTAATATGGCAGATTATATGTAATGGATTTAAAACCCATTTATAAAGGTTTATCCTTTTTTTAGAAATGGCTACTTGATCAAATTTAAATCTACAAAATAGAGCTTCTCCTTTAATAGAACAAATTATTTTTTTTCATGATCATACTTTAATTATTTTATTAATAATTACTATTTTAGTAGGATATTTAATATTAAACTTAATATTTAATAAATATATTAATCGATTTTTATTAGAAGGGCAAATAATTGAATTAATTTGAACAATTTTACCAGCTATTACTTTAATTTTTATTGCTTTACCTTCTTTACGATTACTTTATTTATTAGATGAATTAAATAATCCATTAATTACATTAAAATCTATTGGTCATCAATGATATTGAAGATATGAATACTCAGATTTTAACAATATTCAATTTGATTCATATATAATCCCATCAAATGATTTAAAAATTAATGATTTTCGATTATTAGATGTAGATAATCGTATTATTTTACCTATAAATAATCAAATTCGAATTATAGTTTCAGCTACAGATGTAATTCATTCATGAACTGTTCCCTCTTTAGGAGTTAAAATTGATGCTAACCCTGGACGTTTAAATCAAACTAATTTTTATATTAATCGACCTGGATTATTTTTTGGTCAATGTTCAGAAATTTGTGGAGCAAATCATAGTTTTATACCTATTGTTGTAGAAAGAATTTCAATTAAAAATTTTATTAAATGAATTAATAACTATTCATTAGATGACTGAAAGCAAGTACTGGTCTCTTAAACCATCTTATAGTAAATTAGCACTTACTTCTAATGAAAGAATTAGTTAAATAAATAACATAAATATGTCAAATTTAAATTATTACTAAGTAATATTCTTTTATCCCACAAATAATACCTTTAAATTGAATTTTATCTTTTTTTTTCTTTATTATAATTTTTATTTTATTTAATATTATAAATTATTATTCTTATAATATAAAAAATAAAAAATTAAATAATGAAAATAAAAAAATCAAACAAAATAAAAATTTTTATTGAAAATGATAACAAATTTATTTTCAGTTTTTGACCCAACAACTAATTTATTAAATATTTCATTTAATTGATTAAGAACAATTTTAGGATTATTATTCTTACCTTATTATTTTTGATTAATTCCTAATCGACATATAATTTTTTGAAATTTAATTTTAAATAAATTACATAATGAATTTAAAACTCTATTAGGTAAAAATAGTTTTAATGGATCTACTTTTATTTTTATTTCTTTATTTTCATTTATTTTATTTAATAATCTTTTAGGAATTTTTCCCTATATTTTTACAAGTACAAGACATTTAAATTTAACACTATCAATTTCTTTACCATTATGATTAAGTTTCATATTTTTCGGATGAATTAATAATACCCAACATATATTTTCTCATTTAATTCCTCAAGGAACCCCTAATATTCTTATACCTTTTATAGTTTTAATTGAAACTATTAGAAATATTATTCGACCTGGAACATTAGCTGTACGTTTAACAGCTAATATAATTGCAGGACATCTTTTAATAACATTATTAGGTAATACAGGGCCTAATTTTCCAACAATCTTAATTTTTATTTTAATTTTTATTCAAATTTTATTATTAATTTTAGAGTCAGCAGTAGCAATTATTCAATCTTATGTTATTGCTATTTTAAGAACTCTTTATTCTAGAGAAGTAAATTAATTAACGTATTTATTATTATTACTATATATATATATATATATATATATATAATATAACAAATGACAAATATAAATAATCACCCATATCATTTAGTAGATTACAGACCATGACCTTTAACAGGAGCAATTGGAACTTTAACTTTAGTTACAGGTATAGTAAAATGATTTCATAATTTTAATATAAATCTTCTTATTTTAGGATATATAATCACTTTATTAACAATATTCCAATGATGGCGAGATATTTGCCGAGAAGGAACTTTCCAAGGAAAACACACTATATTAGTATCTAAAGGATTACGATGAGGAATAATTCTCTTTATTATCTCAGAAGTATTCTTTTTTCTTTCTTTTTTTTGAGCTTTTTTTCATAGTAGATTATCTCCTAACATTGAAATTGGTTCAATATGACCTCCAATAAGAATTACCCCATTTAATCCATTCCAAATTCCACTTCTTAATACAATTATTTTAATTACATCAGGAGTAACAGTAACATGAGCCCATCATGCTTTAATAGAAAATAATTTTTCTCAAACATCGCAAGGACTTTTTATTACTATTATATTAGGAATTTATTTTTCTATTTTACAAGCTTATGAATATTTAGAAGCTCCATTTACTATTTCAGATAGAATTTATGGGTCAACTTTTTTTATAGCCACGGGATTCCACGGTTTACATGTAATTATTGGTACTTTATTTCTTTTAATTTGTTTAATTCGACATATAAATAATCATTTTTCTATAAATCATCATTTTGGATTTGAAGCTGCAGCATGATATTGACACTTTGTTGATGTAGTATGATTATTTCTTTATATTAGAATTTATTGATGAGGATATTAATTATTTATATAATATATTTAGTATATTTGACTTCCAATCAAAAAGTTTAAAAATTTTAATATAAATAATGTTTTTAATTATAATTTTAATTTTATTATTTATTATTATTTCTAATATTATAATATTTATTTCTATAATTTTATCAAAAAAATCTAATCTAGACCGAGAAAAATGCTCCCCATTTGAATGTGGATTTGACCCTAAATCATCAGCTCGAATTCCTTTTTCATTACATTTTTTTTTAATCACAGTTATTTTTTTAATTTTTGATGTAGAAATTGCTTTAATTTTTCCTATAATTAAAACTTTTAAATTAGTAAATTTTTTTTTATGAGTGAAAATTAGATTTTTTTTTATTATTATTCTTTTATTAGGTTTATATCATGAATGAAATCAAAATATGATTGAATGAACAAATTAATAATTAATTAAATTAGGATTATAGTTTATAAAAACATTTGATTTGCATTCAAAAATTAATGAATTATCATTTTATCTTAAATAAGAAGCAAAATATTTGCATTTAATTTCGACTTAAAAGTTAGAGTAATAACTCCTTATTTATTAAAATTTTAATTGAAACCAAAAAGAGGTATATCACTGTTAATGATAAAATTGAATTTATATTATTCCAATTAAAGAAATATAAAGATTAAAATTAAGCTGCTAACTTAATTTTTAGTGGTTAAATTCCATTAATATTTCTATTTTTAATTTATATAGTTTATTTAAAACATTACATTTTCACTGTAAAAATAAAAAATTTTTTTTTATAAATAGTTATTATTATTATTATTATTATTATATATATATATATGTATATATATATATATATATATATATATATATATATTATTTAAAAATTATAAATAATCTCCTTAATATCTTCAATATTATGCTCTAAATATAAGCTATTTAAATTAAATTATTAATAATAATAATAAAATTATCATCAATCAAATAATAAATCTAAATAAATAAATTTTAAAATTATTTATATGGTAAAATTGATAAAATACAGAATAATTTTTAATGATATTAAAAAATCCCTGACCTCTATAATATTCTCTTCAACCTATATCCATATTTTTTAATAAATTTTTACTAAAATTTAAAAAATAAATATTTAATCCATATGTAGATAAATTAGGTATAAATCATATTAAAGATAAAAAATTTCTCAATTTAAAAAAAAATATAAACTTATTAAAAGAAAAAATTTTTATATTTCTAATTATAAACCCCATTAATCCTCCAATTAATCTAACATAAATTACTATTAATTTTATATTAATAGGCAGATAAATTATATAAGGCTTAAAAAAAATTAATCATCTTAATAATCTTCCTCTAACTAATCTTATAAATAATAAAATAAATATACTTTTTAATATAGTGTAATCTTCATCATATAAATTAAAAATAGAAATTAAATTAAAATCGTTAATTATTGTATAAAATAACAATCGAATAGTATAAAATATAGTTAAACCAGTCGAAAAATAATATAAAAAATAAACTATAATATTCAAATTACTTATTCTTACCATTTCTAAAATTATATCCTTAGAATAAAATCCGGATAAAAAGGGAATTCCACATAAAGATAAATTTGAAATATTTAAACATAAAGAAGTTAAAGGAACATATTTTCTTAAGCCTCCTATAAAACGAATATCTTGAATATCTATTATTATATGAATAATAACACCAGCACACATAAATAATAAAGCTTTAAATATAGCATGAGTTAATAAATGAAAAAAAGCTAATTTGGGGAATCCTATACTTAAAATACTTATTATTAATCCTAATTGACTTAAAGTTGATAAAGCAATAATTTTTTTTAAATCAAATTCATAATTTGCAGTAATCCCAGCTATAAATATAGTTAAACCAGAAAGAACTAATAAAATTTTAAAAAAAAAAGTATTTAATATTAAATCATTAAATCGAATTAATAAATAAACTCCTGCAGTTACTAAAGTAGAAGAATGAACTAAAGCTGAAACAGGAGTAGGAGCTGCCATAGCTGCTGGTAATCAAGATCTAAAAGGAATCTGAGCTCTCTTAGTTATTGCAGCTAAAATAATTATAGATCTAATTATAATTATAGAAAAATCATTTTTTATAAAATTTAAATAAAAAATATAATTTCATCTACCATAATTTATAAATCAAGCAATACTTATTAAAATAAAAACATCTCCAATACGATTAGAAAGAGCAGTTAATATCCCAGCATTAAAAGATTTAAAATTTTGATAATAAATCACTAAACAATAAGAAACTAACCCTAAACCATCTCAACCTAATAAAATTCTAATTAAATTAGGTCTAATAATTAATATTATTATAGATAAAACAAATATAACAACTAAAAGAATAAATCGAATTAAATTTTTTTCAGAACTTATATAACTTTTTCTATAATAAACTACAACTGAAGAAATTAAAGAGACAAATATTATAAATAATAAAGACATTCAATCTAATAAAATAGATATAATAATTCTTATAGAATTAAAAGAAATAACTTCCCATTCTATTATAATTACTAAATCATTTATAAAAAAATAAACAAAAAAAATTAAATTAATTATTCTAAATATAAAAAGAAAAAAGAAAGTAATAAAACAAATTATATTTTTAATAACTTAAAGTAAAAAAATTACATATTTGATACCACAAATCAATATTTTAAACTTAAATTATTTAAGTAAAATCAAATCATTCTATAATCAATTTTTAAAATAATAATATTTAATGGTAATCAATGTAATATTAACATTAAATATTCACGAGAAACCCCTATATAAAATCTGTATAAACCTAAATAAAACTTTCCATGTTGAGTATAAGAATATAAATATAATCTATAACCAGCTCTAAAAAAAGAAATTAATATTAATATAATTATTGTTAAACTAGATCAACTCAACAAACTATTAATTAAACTAATTTCACCGATTAAATTTAAAGAAGGAGGGGCAGACATATTAGAAGAAAGTAATAAAAATCATCAAAAACTCATAGAAGGTATTAAATTAATTAAACCCTTATTAATAAATAGTCTTCGACTATGAAAACGTTCATAATTAATATTTGCTAAACAAAATATTCCAGAAGAACATAAACCATGACCAATTATTAAAATATAAGAACCTAAAAACCCTCAATAATTTATAGTCATAATACCCCCAATTACAATTCTTATATGAGCAACAGAAGAATAAGCAATTAAAGATTTAATATCAATTTGACAAAAACACATTAATCTCACATAAAATCCCCCAATTAATCTAACAACAATTCAAATAAATCTTAATTTCATATTAATTTCTTGAAAAATAATTAAAATACGTATTAAACCATACCCTCCTAATTTTAATATAATACCAGCTAAAATTATAGAACCAGAAACAGGAGCCTCAACATGAGCTTTAGGTAATCACAAATGAATAAAATATATGGGCATTTTCACTAAAAAAGATAAAATTATTCTAATATATAATAAATATAAATTAAAATTATAAAATTTTATTATATATATCATAAAAAAATTTATATTATCAAAAATAAAAAAAATTCCTATAAATAAAGGTAAGGAAGCAAATAAAGTATAAAATAACAAATATATTCCAGCCTGAATTCGTTCAGGTTGATACCCTCAACCTATAATTAATAATAAAGTAGGAATTAATCTACCTTCAAAAAAAAAGTAAAATAAAAATAAATTAACAACTGAAAAAGTTATATATAATATAATTAATAAAAAAATAATATTTAATAAAAAAAAATTAGAATAAAAATTTATTTTAAATAAATTTTCTCTAGATATAATTATTAATCTACAAATTCAAATTCTCAATAAAATTAAACCATAAGAAAAAATATCACAACCTATAACATATCTTAAATTTCTAAAAATATTTAAATTAACATTTAATATCAAAAATAAGTATATTAAAAAAAATATTATTATTTGAACCATTCAAAATATTTTTTGTAAAAAACATAAAGGAATTATAAAAATAATTATAAATAAAAATTTTATCATTTATAATAAATTAAAACTTTGAAAATAATCATTACCATGAGTACGAATTATAGAAACTAAAATTGATAACCCTAAAGCACCTTCACAAACAGAAAAAACTAAAAAAACTATTAACATATATGCATCATAAAAATAAAAATTTAATATAATTAATAAAAAAAAAAAAATTCTTAAAACAATAAACTCTAAACTTAATAAAACAATTAATAAATGTTTTTGTTTAGAAACAAAAATAATATTACCAATAAAAAATATAATTAAAAAAACAGTTATTATATTAATAATTATCATTAGTTATAAAATTAATGTTTTTATAGTTTAAAAAAAACATTGGTCTTGTAAATCAAAAATAAGAATTTTTCTTTAAAAACTTCAAAGAAAAAGGAATTCCTTTATCTATAATCTCCAAAATTATTATTTTTATAAACTATTCTTTGAAATTACAAAAATTTTTATTTCTTTAACTATAATAACTATTTCCTTTATAATATACCCAATAAATCATCCTATATCTATAGGGATAATAATTTTAATTCAATCTATATTAACTTGTTTAATTTCAGGAATAATAATTAATTCTTATTGATTTTCTTATATTTTATTTTTAACTTTTTTAGGAGGATTATTAGTTTTATTTATTTATATATCAAGAATTGCTTCTAATGAAATTTTTAAAATTTCAAATAATTATTTAATTATTTTCACATTAATAATAATAACTAATATTTTAATTAGAATTTATTTTATATATAATTTAAATTGAATGAATTTTTCATCAAATAATGAAATAAATAATTTTTTTTCGATTTTTTCTTTTTTTAATAACGAAGAAAAAATTAATTTATCAAAATTATATAATAATCAGACTTTTTTATTAATGTTAATAATAATTATTTATTTATTAATTACTTTATTAGCTGTAGTAAAAATTACCAATATTTTTTATGGCCCTATTCGATCTAGATTATATTAATATATATATATATATATATATAATTTTATTAACTAATGAAAAATAAATATTTAAAATTATCAAAAACTCACCCTATTTTAAAAATTATTAATAATTCAATTATTGATTTACCTTCTCCCTCTAATATTTCATCTTGATGAAATTTTGGATCTTTATTAGGATTATGTTTAATAATTCAAATTTTAACCGGATTATTTCTAACCATATATTACACAGCTAATATTGAATTAGCTTTTTATAGAGTAAATTATATTTGTCGAAATGTAAATTATGGATGATTAATTCGAACTTTACACGCTAATGGAGCATCATTTTTCTTTATTTGTGTTTATTTACATATTGGACGGGGAATTTATTATGAATCATTCAATTTAAAAAATACTTGAATAATAGGAGTAATCATTTTATTTTTATTAATAGCAACAGCATTTATAGGTTATGTTTTACCCTGAGGACAAATATCATTTTGAGGAGCAACAGTAATTACTAATCTCTTATCAGCAATTCCTTACTTAGGAGAAATATTAGTTAATTGAATTTGAGGGGGATTTGCTGTAGATAATGCAACTTTAACTCGATTTTACACATTCCATTTTTTATTGCCTTTTATTATTGCAATAATAACAATAATTCATTTATTATTTTTACATCAAACAGGATCTAACAATCCTTTAGGAATTAATAGAAATTTAGATAAAATTCCATTTCATCCATTTTTTACTTATAAGGATTTAATTGGATTTATTATTATATTATTTTTATTAGTTATTTTAACCCTTACAAATCCTTATTTATTAGGGGATCCTGATAATTTTATTCCCGCTAATCCTTTAGTGACTCCTATTCACATTCAACCAGAATGATATTTTTTATTTGCTTATGCAATTTTACGATCAATTCCTAATAAATTAGGAGGAGTTATTGCTTTATTTTTATCTATTATAATTTTAATTATTCTTCCTCTAACATTTAATAAAAAAATTCAAAGTATTCAATTTTACCCATTAAATCAAATTATTTTCTGATTTATAGTATCAACAGTAATATTATTAACATGAATTGGAGCTCGACCTGTTGAAGAACCATATATTATTACAGGACAAATTTTAACTGTATTATATTTTTCTTATTTTATTATTAATCCTTTTATTAATAAAATATGAGATAATATTATTTTTAAAAATTAACATAATTAATGAGCTTGTAAAAGCATTTGTTTTGAAAACTTAAGAAAGAATAAATATTCTATTAATTTATACTAAATTTAAATAATTAATTAAATAAAATAATCTTAAATCCTAAAAATAATAATAAAAAATTTAAAGAAATAGGTAAATATCTTTTTCAAGCTAAATATATTAATTTATCATAACGATAACGAGGTAAAGTACCTCGAACTCAAATAAAAACAAAAGATAAAAATCTTAATTTTAAATAAAAAATAAAACTTAAAGAATACCCACCTATATATATTAATACAAATATTAATCTTATAAATAAAATTCTAGAATATTCAGCTAAAAAAATTAAAGCAAATCCCCCTCTTCTATATTCAACATTAAACCCAGAAACTAACTCTCTTTCACCTTCTGCGAAATCAAAAGGAGTACGATTAGTTTCAGCTAATCTAGAAGATAATCAACATAAAGATAAGGGAAATATTAAAATTAAAAATCAAATAAATTTTTGATAATCTATTAATTTTAATAAATTAAAATCTATAATTATAATAATAGTAGATATCATAATAAAAGCTAAACTTACTTCATAAGAAATAGTTTGAGCTACAGCACGTAAACCCCCTAATAAAGAATAATTAGAGTTAGAAGATCATCCTGAAATTATTAAAGTATAAACACCTAAACTAGTACAAGAAAAAAAAAATAAAAATCCCAAATTGAAACTAAAAAAATTAAAATAATAAGGAATTATTATTCATAAAGTCAAAGATAAAGAAAATCCAACAATAGGAGAAAAATAATAAACTAAATAATTTGAAAATATAGGATAAGTTTGTTCTTTAGTAAATAATTTAATAGCATCAGCAAAAGGTTGAAGAATACCAATTAATCCTAATTTATTAGGACCTTTACGAATTTGAATATAACCTAAAACCTTACGTTCTAATAAAGTTAAATAAGCAACTCCAATTAATACCCCAATTATTAAAATAATCATACCAATAAAAATTAATAAATAATCTTTTATAATCATTTACTATCTATATAATAAAAAATTATATATCAATGAATTCTAAAATCATTACATTTTTCTGCCAAAATAGCACTTTTTATATTTATAATTAATTTAATAAAATTCAAATTCATAAAATTATTTCAAATATTTGATCCTTTCGTACTAAAATATTTTAAATTAAAAAAGATAGAAACCAACCTGGCTCACACCGGTTTGAACTCAGATCATGTAAGATTTTAATGATCGAACAGATCAAAATTTTAAACTTTTGCATTTAAATTTTATCTTAATCCAACATCGAGGTCGCAAACTTTTTTTTTTATATGAACTAAAAAAAAAAATTACGCTGTTATCCCTAAGGTAATTTAATCATTTAATCATAAATTATGGATCAAATATTCATTTATTTATGGCTATATATCATAAATATATATATATATATATATATATATTTATAATATAAATAAAAAAAAGTTAATTTAATTTTTTTATCACCCCAACAAAATAAAAAATTAAATTTTAATTTAAATTATATAAAAAATTTTAATTTAATTTTTTATAAAACTCTATAGGGTCTTCTCGTCTTTTTTTTTATTTTAACTTTTTAATAAAAAATTAAATTCTATTATATTATAAAGAGACAGTTTATATCTTATCCAATCATTCATACAAGTCACCAATTAAGAGACTATTGATTATGCTACCTTTGTACAGTCAAAATACTGCAGCCCTTTAATTTTCATCAGTGGGCAGATTAGACTTTAAATTATTATCGAAAAGACATGTTTTTGATAAACAGGTAAATATAAATTTTTGCCGAATTCCTTTTTATAAATTAATATATTATCTTAATTATAAATTATCAATGTACTAATTTTATCATTATAACTAATTTTATTTAATTAAAAATTATTTTTTTATAAAAAATTAAATTTTAAATGAAATTTTTTTATTAATAAAATTATTTATAAAAAATTAAAATTTATTAAAAATATAAATTATAAAATTTTTATTAATTAAACTTATTTATTATAAAAATTTAATTTAAAGCTTATCCCTTAAATTATAAAAAAATTTATTTAATAAATAAATCAATTTATTTATTAATAATAAAAATTTAAAATTAAATTTTTTTCTAAAAAAACTAGATATCTTTAAAAACGATTAACATTTCATTTCTAAATAAATATTAAAAATATTTTTGCAACAATAAATTTATTATTTATTTCTCTCTTTTAAATTCGAGAATTTTTTATAAAAAAAATTTAATTAATAAACTCTGATACACAAGATACATTAATTAAAAATTACTTTTTTAATATTTTATTTTCATTATTATTTCAATAATTCTATTACTATACTAATTATTTATAAATTTTTAAATTTTTTCTTTAAATAATACTTTAACCCCCATTAAATATTATTAAATTAAAATTATTTTTATTATTTATAAATTTTTAAATTTTCCCCATCAAATCAATTGAATTAAACAATATCTTTTCAATGTAAATGAAATACTTAAATTAAGCTTTAATTTGATCTTTCTAGAAACACTTTCCAGTACCTCTACTTTGTTACGACTTATTTCAATTTATAAATGAAAGCGACGGGCAATATGTACATATTTTAATTTTTAATCATTTTAATAAATTAAATAAAATTACATTTAAATCCACTTTCAATAAAATTTTTCAATTTTAAATTCATTTAAATAAATTTATTGTAATCCATTATATTCTTAATTATAAACTACATCTTGATCTGATTTAATTTTTTATTTTAATTTTTAAATATTATTTTTATTTTTAAATATTTTTTTAACAACGATATATAAATTTTTAAATTAAGTAAATTTATTCGTGGATTATCAATTATTAAACAGATTCCTCTAAATAAACTAAAATACCGCCAAATTATTTAAGTTTCAATAAATAATTATCTACTTTTTTAGTATTTAATTTTAAATTTTAATAATAGGGTATCTAATCCTAGTTTTTTATAAAATTTATAAAATCATATTTTTATTTAAAATTTAATTAAATTAAAATTTCACCTAATAATTTAATATTTAATTTAAATTAATTAAAATTTTTATATTTATTTATAACTAATAAAATTTATTTTATTTTTTGTATAACCGCAACTGCTGGCACAAAATTTGTTAATAATTAATACATTACTAATTCATAATTTCTTAAATTATTAAAATTAATTACTACTAAATGAATTATAATTATTATTAAAATAAATATAATTACACACTAAAATTTATATGTAAAATAAGTATAAAATAAATTTTTTAAAACATAAAAATTTTATTTATATATATATTTTTTTGCATAGAATTTTTTTTTTTTTTTTTTGATATAAAAATTTATTTAATTATTTAATTTTATATTTATGATATAATATTTTATATATAATTTAAATATTTATATAATTTTATATATAATTTAAATATTTACATAATTTTATATATAATTTAAATATTTACATAATTTTATATATAATTTAAATATTTACATAATTTTATATATAATTTTAATATTTACATAATTTTACTATAATTATTAAAAATTTAATATTCCTCTCTCTCTCTATTTTTCTATTATCTTTATAAAGATGAATATTGCTACTTAAATTTTAATTTATTAGAAAATATATTTATAATTAAAATATTTATTAATTAATATTCTATTTTTATTAGTTTAAATATTTAATAATAATTATATAATATTTTATATATAATTTAAATATTTATATAATTTTATATATAATTTAAATATTTACATAATTTTATATATAATTTAAATATTTACATAATTTTATATATAATTTAAATATTTACATAATTTTATATATAATTTTAATATTTACATAATTTTACTATAATTATTAAAAATTTAATATTCCTCTCTCTCTCTATTTTTCTATTATCTTTATAAAGATGAATATTGCTACTTAAATTTTAATTTATTAGAAAATATATTTATAATTAAAATATTTATTAATTAATATTCTATTTTTATTAGTTTAAATATTTAATAATAATTATATAATATTTTATATATAATTTAAATATTTATATAATTTATTATTTATTTAGATATAAATTTAGTATAATTATAAATCTACACAAATAATTTAAATTAATTTTAAATTTAATAATTAATCAAGACCGTGTTAAATAATTTTCATATAAAAAAAAA